GCAGGAACGTTTAAATAAGTTTGATTCTTTATCGGATCATAAAAACCCACTTTCCGAAGAGCTCTTCCCTCTCTTCGGCATCGAACATCAATTGCAACAATTCGATAGACAGCTCATTGGGATAGATGTAGATAAACAATACCCCCCCCCCTAGAAACGTATAGGAAGTTTTCTCCTCGTACGGCTCGAGAAAAAATGATTCGAAGTTTTCTCTATATATAGAATTCTACTGAATGGCAAAAAGGTCCATAAAATAAATTAGATTATGATTTCACTCGTTTTTTTCTTCGTCCCTCCTAAAAAAAAAAATCATTTGCACTCATAACTCAAGTTGTATAATTCTCAAAAATAGCTCAAAGGAAAATCTTTAGGCAATTTCATTTATTGAGTAGTCTTTAACCCCTTTTTGTTTGTCTCATTGAAAATCTATTTTGATTCTTTATTTTGATCCAATTATTGAGACAATTAAAACGGTGTTTCCTTGTTTCGGGATCCTTTCTCTTTGTTTTAAATCATTGGGTTTAGACATTACTTCGGTGTTTCTCAATCTTTTCAAAATGGTAGCAACATACCCCTTTTGTGATTTCTTTCTACCAAAGAATCATACGAACGGTTGATTCTCGGGTGATACACTTTGGATCAAAAGAGTTTTCTCAATTCCAACAAATTTTCTTTTTTAATTGAAACTTGCTGAAATCGGATCCTTTCGATTTCTATATCGAAGATCTACTTACGAAGTTGTTTCAATTTATTGATTGGCATTAACCCTAGATCTTTGCCCCCGAGAAATGAATTAATACTTTCTACTCGAGCTCCATCATGTACTATGTTTATTTACATTACAACCCAACAAAAAAGAGGGGTTATAGTGCAACAATAGTGCAACAAATGATGTCGAGCCAAGAGCACTTTCATTCCTAATATAAAATGGTGGATAGATATAAGGCTAAGAATCCACACCGGATCGCGTCCTTCAAGTCGCACGTTGCTTTCTACCACATCGTTTCAAACGAAGTTTTACCATAACATTCCTCTAATTTGTAACCCGTATGGAATTGATTCAATTGTGGAATCATGAATAGTCATTGGTTCAGCCGTCCATAGACAGAGTAATCTATCCCTTTTTATTCTATACATAGATGATCCAAATTTTTCTGAAAAATCTGATAAAAAAAAACAAATTAACAGAAATATCTAAGAGAAATGTGGAAATACTAATATAAATAATACGAATAAATGCATTCTTTTTGAATCTTGTATCCTCAAGTGACTCGATAGGCTAGGGCTCGATTTAGATTGACATTGACCCAACCCTAACTTCGTCAAATATCAAAGATTCAACTCCCAAGGAATCAATAAAAATCTTTCTAATTGAAAAAGTTTCCTATTTCTACATTATTATTTGAATAAAGTTTGACAGTAAATACTACATTTGATCATCAAAGAGAAATCTCTCTTTCTTTTCGAATTGATTCATCAATAATTTAAAGCAGATAACTAGATCGAACAAGAAATTCAATTTCTTTTTTTGTGATATAGCTAAAAAAGACTGATGTAAGATAAGAGTTAGGTCCTTTGGATTCTGATTTTATCAATCAGATGGACAAAAAGAGGGTTTTCATATCAGATAGACCGAACAACTGTTACTGTTATGGATTAAAAATTTCCATTTTCACATTGAAGCAATTACAATTCTTTTTCACAAAAATCGAAAGACTGCTATCACTGAAATACAACGAAATCAAACAATACATACATAGAAGCTAAGCATTTCCTCATTTATATGTATTTTCCTATTTTGTTTAACCTGGGGTTAAGTAATCTTTCTGCAATTTTGTCATTCAAGTGGATAAAATGTATGAGTCACCCCGTCTCAATTGTTAGATTAGATAGATTTACAATTATTCATTAAGGCCAAACACCAAATCCCTAAAAAGTTCAAAAAAATACATTGGTTACGTATGTAACTTTATTCTTTGTTAATGTGATTCGAACAGACACGGAGATTCAAATTCATAAATATCTTTGGTTGCTGATTAACGGCCATCTACTCCCCGAATTCAATGGAAATGATGATTCATAAATCTCAAAAAGATCTCTTTTTATGGAATATGAACTAGCTCTTGTCTAGGGACAAAGACAAACAAGTCCAGATTACATCCTTGCTACTATTTATTATTTTACCCTAACGCAACCTTAAGAGATGTAATCTCATTGAGTGAATTTAATTAGTTAGTACCAAGAGACCCCTCTTACTCTTATTTAGAATTCAGGGATCCGCAGAACATTAAGATTAATAATTTGGGATACCTCATTTAAGTTTAAGGGGTAGGGAAAAAGAAATAGGAAAAATAGGCCCCTTCGCATTTTGATTCAAAATAAATCAGTGAAAATTCAATATAGAGATGAGACCTAAGGTTTTTCTAAGTAACTAACTTCCTTCAATATGAGGGGATGGGTATATGATGAAAAGCCCGCCCTACCCCTTTTGAATTCAAACTTTTGTGATCTATGTTACCATCTTACCTGGATCACAAATATATTCAGTTACATTTGCGTGTCATTTGCACTCAATTCCATTCAGTTTGTTGTGAAAAAAAAGATATGATTCTTCTCTGAATTATTAAAATAAAAAAAAAAAGAATCACATTCTATGACTAATATTATACCTTTAAACAGAAGGTTGTTTAAAAAGGAATCTTTATTCTGATAGAATGGATACGCTCTGGGACGGAAGGATTCGAACCTCCGAATAGCGGGACCAAAACCCGTTGCCTTACCACTTGGCGACGCCCCATTTTGATTTCTATTCGACACTAATAAAGACTAATATTGGTGTTGCGTATTCGTCAATTCCAGTCCAAATATCTATAGAAAGTCTTTTTCTAGACTAGATTAGATTCTTACTAGGATTTTGACACGTGTAGATATAGAATTCAACTGAATTTATTGATCATTACATATAATTCAATTAAGATATTGTATGAAAGTATGATTTCTTCTATTCTCTTTTGAGAATTGGAGGATTTTTGATTGGGTGGGTTCAAAGAAAAAGAGGGGCTTTTTGTCTACCTTACTTCATTTTTCCTTATTTATATCAATAACTCAACCAAAATGCAATTATCTCCAAGAACAAAATGTCTGTTATGCTTAATATCTTTAGTTTGATCTATATCTGTCTTAATTCTACCCTTTATTCGACTAGTCTTTTCTTCGCCAAATTGCCCGAGGCCTATGCTTTTTTGAATCCTATCGTAGATGTTATGCCAGTCATACCTTTGTTCTTTTTTCTCTTAGCCTTTGTTTGGCAAGCTGCTGTAAGTTTTCGATAAAATCTTTAATACTATCCCAGAAAATTCATGATTTATTCGAGAAAAAAACTCTAACAATTAAGAAGAGCAACTAATACAGTATGAACCTTCGATTCAAACACGGAAAGTCGGGGATAACCTCGAGAAATCAAAACCCAGCTCGACCCATTTCGTCATTCTGACCTTTTTTCCAACGAAAGACCCTAACCCTAGTAGGGTCCCCCCCAATCTTTAATTGGGGGTATGAAATCCATTTTTGGTAATGAGCGACTCTTATTACAAATGACTTTGAATTTCAGAAAATCCTTTTCTATTTTTAGAAATCACTTCATTTCTTGGTGTCAAAATAGGATAGAATCTATTAGAATATTCTAAATATTTAGAATATTCTAGTATAAAAAATGGAGGATCTATTCTCTTTTCTCGTTTTTTCCAAAAAATGATCTTGGAGATTGTGTAATGCTTACTCTTAAACTTTTCGTTTACACAGTAGTGATATTCTTTGTTTCTCTGTTCATCTTTGGATTTCTATCTAATGATCCAGGACGTAATCCTGGACGTGAAGAATAAAAAGGGTTTTCATTTTCCTTGCTTGATTTGATTTCTTAGGATTTTTTTATCTATTCCACATGCTGAACTAGGAAAAGGGGGTTTGCAAAATTTGAAAGATAAATCAATCATCAATGGAAACGGAAAGAGAGGGATTCGAACCCTCGGTACGAATAGCTCGTACAACGGATTAGCAATCCGCCGCTTTAGTCCACTCAGCCATCTCTCCCAATTGAAAAAGGTAATAATTACTATGTTACATTACACATGAAGTAAGGATTGAAAAAAGTCTTTCTTTCTCTTTCTTTATTATATAGATATGTACAACTTTTACCAGCAATTTCATTTAGATATAAGTAAGGGCTCGAAAGATCCAATAGACAAATCTAAAGAAAAATAAAGAAGACCCCGTTGCTTTGATTTTGTGCCTTTTATTCCCATAGCCTGGCCCGGTCAATACCTAGCCGGGCCTTTTTTGTTCCAACGAATCCTAGCTAAAAGCTAAAAGGATTTAGCTGATTTGAATTTGAAAACAAAAATGCTTTCTATTAAAGCAGCAATAAAAAGACGCGGGGCTATTTCCATTCTTTTTATATAAATGGATATAAATTATATAAAAGTCGCATCTCTTATTTGATAATTCCTTCTCCCTTTTTGAGTTACTTGACGACCTTACGGGAATAAAAAAAAATGAAACTATGGGTTGTTAAATAATAATGAATGCATTTTTCTGTTATGATTTCAGTGGTTTTAGCGAGCCATATCTATTAAAACCCCTCCAGCAAAAGAAAAGGTAGAGCTTGTTATTTAGTTATTTAAAAGAGCCCTCCTTTCTTTCCGGAATCTCATTAAATTGAAACCCCCCACGAAAAACATTGACACTCGCATTTTCATGATTCTTTTATGATCCTATCTTTATTACACCAATTCCTCTGTTCGACAAAAAGTTCATTTGTATATAATATTCTATTATAGTTATAGCGGGTATAGTTTAGTGGTAAAAGTGTGATTCGTTCTATGAATCCCCTTAAGAGTTAAGGGATCTTTCGGTTTGATTCATATTCCGATCAAAAACTTGATTTCTTAAAAAGGATTGAATCCTTTACCTTTCAATGACATATTCGAGGAAAAATATTGATT